AGAATTTTGTTCAGCTTGATGTTGATAAATTCACGAATCTAGAAATTCATTTCGGACAGTTGAACCTTCTCGAACTGTTTCTTTTTAAGAACCAAAAAGATTTGTGCCAAAATAACAGATGCAAAGAAGAACAAAAGACTTTGTACACGCAGTGGGTCTTGAAGTACTATTTCTGCGTCTCCTTGACCAAATCCTCCTACATTAGGATTACTCGTTAATGGTTGATCAAGTTTGATAGATTCACCCTCTGAAACAAGAAGCTCTGGTCCTGGAGGGATAATATCAATCACTTCACGTTCATCCAAGGCATCCGCTATGTTTATTTCGTATCCGCCCTTTTCTTTTCGTATAATTTTTTTGACTATCCCTGCTGCTGTGGAATTATAAACGGTATTATTACTCTTGCTTCCGTCAGGATAAATCTGACCCCTTCCCCTGTTCCCACCTACATATATCGGATATTTTAAGAAGTGAACATCTTTATTATTGGCTGGGTCCGGGGAAAGAATAGGAAAGGTAATTTCACTATATTTTTGCCCAGGAACAGGACCTATCACAAGAATATTTTTTTTATTGGGGCGATAGCTCTGAAAAAAAAGATTGCCCATTTTTTCTTTCATCTCTGGAGAAATACGATCGGGTGGGGCTAATTCAAATCCCTCGGGTAAAATAAGAACAGCTCCCACATTCAAACCTCCCTTTTTGCCGTTAGCAAGAACTTGTTTTAATTGCATATCATAAGGAATTCGAACAACTGCTTCAAATACTGTATCTGGAAGGACTGCTTGCGGAACCTCAATATCCACGGGTTTATTAGCTAAATGGCAATTGGCACATACAATACGCCCAGTCGCTTCTCGTGGATTTTCATAACCTTGCTGTGCGAAAATGGGATATGCACTCGAAATAGATGACCAAGTTATTATGTATATTACGAGCGATATGGAAATGGATCGAGTAATCTGGTCTTTTATCCAAGAAAAGGTATTTATAGTTTGCATGGTCCAATCATTGATTCCGAAAATTTCTACAATAAATTGGGTAGGTTGCTAGTATAGTTCCCTATCCACGATTCTGGTATTTCCTTTAACTTATGAATTTACTGAAAGAATTTTACTGAAATATGGGAGGAACCCTCCGCCTTAGATGGGTAGAAATAGAAAGGAGGAAGTAAAATTTTTAATGCTTTGATTAGGTACTAAAGTAAGAAACATTCTATCTAACTATCTAATTAGAAATTTCTAAATTAGAATTGGATTTATATCCGTGTACCTTTGTTTCTTCTTTTCAGTCATTCATTGAATGATAAATCACTACAAGCGACGGGGATACACGATTTAAATAACGGAAAATCCAATATTTAAAAATTGTATCTAGAATGACTGGAAAAGTGGAAACAAGGCCAGATATAATTTGAGCGTTATGGACAAATCCAAAATCTTTGTAGATAGAACCAATCATTAGCTCCCAACCATGGGGTGAATGAAATCCGATACATAAATCAGTTAATAAAAGAATAGAAAAAGCTTTTATTGTGTCGCTTAAGTTATATAAGAATTCCTGAACCCAAGAGTTAAGAAGAATAAGTTCTTTATTTCCCAGAATAGAATAACCACTTAGAATAAAGAAACAAATTAAATTTGTCGAGAAGTGTAAAACCATATGGATACAATCCTCGTTGTGCATCTTCATCAATTGAATTGTTTCATTACGGATTCCTATACAGAGTTTCGGTAGATGTATTTCCGGGTATTCCTTTATCAGTTCGTCCAACAAGCGGAGTTCCTTTAATTCGATGAATTTTTCTAGAAAACCCTTTTCTTGAATATCATTTAAAAAAGTTTCAGATTGTTTCGTATTCCACCAATTAGTAATCCAAGAGTCTAGACTTTTTTGAAATGATAGAGAGATCCACCAGGGTAAAAATAATATAGATACAAGATATAGAAAAGGAATAAATGCTTTCTTTTTTTCCATTTTTTTTTTCATCTATAAATTGTTAATGAACCCGTCGCCTTCGTCGGTTTTATGCGATCTAATATTTCTATCAAACATGAACTATTCGAATCTATCGAATTTGTGAATCTATTCTTTTTTTTTTAAAGAGTATTCTATATTTTTTTATTTTACTCCAAGTTAAAAAGCATTCATCATTGCCGTTCATTTTTCAAAATACTTCAATTGGTACACGTAAGAAATAGGCCAATTCAGCAGCTTTTTGTTCAATTTCTCGTGGAGTCAAATTCTCATCCGTACGAGTCAAAGGGATGGCTCCTTGGCCTCTGATTTCCAGATAAAGGACACGACGAGTATAAATACCTTCTTTAAGTTCTATTCGAATAGACTGAATATCTTTTATAAGATATCGGAAGAAGATGCGACGATTTTTTCCAGGAAATCCCCAACGAAAAATATATAGTATTCCTTCTTTTCTATCGAATCTATCATAACCACTACCTACATTCCACGAAATTGTACACCACAAATAGGAGCTAATAAAGAGACCCGCGATCCCATAGAAAGACATCACGATTCCTTGTGGAAAAAAAAGAATTTGCTGGGTAGAAAATAAAGATATCAAATTCCTACCAAGATAACTGGAAATTCCAACCAATAAGAACCCTAACGAACCTACCAAAAGGATAAAAGCCCAGCAGAAATTACTTATTTTTCGAGATCCTGTTATAAGTTCTACCCATATACGTTCTGATCGCCAATTCATACTAGATCTGGTTGCATTTAATTTGAATTGAAAGAATACCCCAAATTAATTGTACTTTCCTTACCCTGTCTTGTTTCCGATGTAACTCTCATCAACTAGTACTATCCGGATGTCGGATGCGTTTGATTTTAATATTTAAATATCTAACTATTTCTATTTTTTTTAATTATATCAAAATAAGAAAGTTTACTCATATGTCGTCATCTTTCCACATACATGGGGACTCGTTCATTTATGTTCGGAAAAAATTATGTGGTATACCATTCTGCTAACTATATATCTGTGTTATGATTGGCGTCTGAGTCTTGAAAAAGAAGATTTGGATCAAAAGATCTAAACAATCTTATTTTTTTGAACATGAAGAAATAAAGAAGCCATTGCAATTGCCGGAAATACTAGGCCTACTAAAGGCACAAAAATAGAGGGAAAGTTCATAGTTGTCATAGAATGGATACCTCGATTTACTATAATTGTACCTGTTTGTTATATTTTTTATTGTTATTATGCTATTATATTAATTAATTAATTAGAATTCTATAGAATGAGTTTGAGTTATAGTATAGAATAAGTACAAGGAGTGTAGAACAAAAAAAAATGTGTTTTCTACATATAATATATGATAATCCACTTTCCTTTATTATTCTTTTTTTTTATTTCTTTTGCTTCGACTAATTCAATTCCATTCCATTTCCAAAGGATTCATTAGAGTTTGATCCATAATAATAATAAATAAAGATTACCAGAAAATCGTGAAAGATGTAAAAAGCTATTTTTTAATTCTATACATATGTAAGTGTACAAAGAGAACATGATATTTTTTTTACTAATTTAACAGAGGGAAAAAGAAGAAGTCGTTCTTTTATCTTGTTGATCGAGGTTTCCTAATTAGTAATCGGACATAGAAAAAATATTGATAATTGTTCACATTTTATTATTATTTTTTTTTTTTGGAATAAAAAAATACTTTTTGACATTGACACAAAAAAAATAATTGATCTCAATCCTCGACTTTATTTGGATTTTGATTCAAAGGAAAAAAAGAATGCAGTTGAAATAATTCACTTAGAACACCTTTTAAAAGATTACGTGGTACGATTAGATCGAATAAACCTTTTTGGAATAAAGGTTCGGCTTCCTGTGAGCCTTCCGGCACTGTCGTATTCAATGTTTCTTCAATTACTCTTTTACCCGCAAATGCAATGTAGGCGTTAGGTTCGGCAATAATGATATCCCCCAACATACCAAAACTGGCTGTTACCCCACCAGTAGTGGGAGATGTAAGGATTGATACATAGAATAACTTTTTATTTGATTGATAATCATATAAAACAGACGAGATTTTAGCCATTTGCATTAAACTCAAACTTCCTTCTTGCATGCGTGCCCCTCCGGAAGCACATACTATAATAAGGGGTAGGGATTTATTGGCAGCATACTCAATCAACCGGGTAATTTTTTCTCCTACTACGGATCCCATACTACCTCCCATAAACTGAAAATCCATAACCCCGATTGCTACAGGAATACTGTTTAGTTGACCTAGACCTGTTTGAACAGCTTCAGTTAAACCTGTCTTTCTTTGATAAGAATCAATACGATCTTTATAATCTTCTTCCTCCGAATGAAATTCAATAGGATCTATAGAAACCATATCTTCATTCATAGGATTCCAAGTATCCGGATCAATCAGAAGTTCGATTCTATCTGAACTACTCATTTTCAAATGATATCCACATTGTTCACAAATACTCATTTTTGACTTAAGCAATTTCTTATAATTTAATGCATAACAATTTTCGCATTGAACCCACAAATGCCTATATTTTTGAGTTACATCAAGATTATTAGAACTTTCGCTTTCAGTTAAATTACTATCAGGAATGATAGTTCTTTTACTGAAACTTTCATTCCTATTTTGATTTTCATTAAAAATAAAAGTCAAAATGGAACTGTCACTGTAATTGTCACTACCACGTAGGATGGAACTCCCAATGCGGATTTGAGAATGAAGATAACTGTCAATGCAATTATTAATGTGATTATTCCAACTATCTTTAGTATAATAGATGGAAAGATCATCATAAATATCGCTACTCTTAGAGCTAGAGTTCAGATAATTGGAATTCCAATAATTGGAAAAAGAACTTTGCAGTTCACTCCGAAAAGAATGATCGTTGTCAATCTCAAAAATTTGATTTTCAATATCAAAATATATGGAATAACTGTCCCCCTTACTATCTATAAGTAAAAAAGTATCATCAGAGATGAAATTCCAAAT